TTATCAACTCATTAAAATGTTATGTTAAAATGGTTTGTTATTAGACCATGTATTTGATTCACCAAATACATCATTATTGTATACTCTTTGATATATATAGCGCAACCCAACCCAATCCTAATCTTTGTTTTGCGGGTTTATAATTGAATTGATCCCTTTCTTATTTTGAATCTAAATATCTAAATACTGAGAAAAATTCCCTCTTGACAGTAATATATGTTGTATATGTAAATCCTAGATGTGAAAATAAGCATAATTCATCTACGAAAGGGTATAATATAAAGACGGAAATCTATATGAAAAAAAAATAAAGGATTGGCTGAACTTGAAAATTTACTCATTGAATGAGTAAACGATTGAATCGGATTCGGTTGGGTGGTACCAACTAAATCGAGTGCTATCTCCCATTTATCTCTTATTGAATTAACTGATCAACTTGCTATCGGACATTTATTTTCGATTTGGTATTATTCCAAAAAGGATTTCGACATATTTCACTTTATTATAATTATGAGAATCAATCCTACTACTTCTAGCCCTGCGGTTTCCACACTTGAAGAAAAAAAACTAGGGCGTATCGCTCAAATTATTGGCCCAGTACTGGATGTCGTTTTTCCCCCGGGCAAAATGCCTAATATTTATAACGCTTTGGTAGTTAAGGGTCGAGATACTGTCGGTCAACAAATTAATGTGACTTGCGAGGTACAACAATTATTAGGAAATAATCGAGTTAGAGCTGTAGCTATGAGTGCTACAGATGGGCTGATGAGAGGAATGGAAGTGATTGACACGGGAGCTCCTCTAAGTGTTCCAGTCGGCGGAGCTACTCTCGGGCGAATCTTCAACGTTCTTGGAGAGCCTGTTGATAATTTAGGTCCTGTAGATACTCGCACAACATCTCCTATTCATAGATCTGCGCCTGCCTTTATACAGTTAGATACGAAATTATCAATCTTTGAAACAGGTATTAAGGTGGTAGATCTTTTAGCTCCTTATCGCCGTGGAGGAAAAATCGGACTATTTGGGGGAGCTGGAGTAGGTAAAACAGTACTCATCATGGAATTGATCAACAACATTGCCAAAGCTCATGGAGGCGTATCCGTATTTGGCGGAGTAGGAGAACGTACTCGTGAAGGAAATGATCTTTACATGGAAATGAAAGAATCCGGAGTAATTAATGAAAAAAATCTTGCAGAATCAAAAGTAGCTTTAGTCTATGGTCAAATGAATGAACCGCCGGGAGCTCGTATGAGAGTTGGTTTGACTGCCCTAACTATGGCAGAATATTTCCGGGATGTTAATGAACAAGATGTGCTTCTATTCATCGACAATATCTTTCGTTTTGTCCAAGCAGGATCAGAAGTATCCGCATTATTAGGGAGAATGCCTTCTGCAGTGGGTTATCAACCTACCCTTAGTACAGAAATGGGTTCTTTGCAAGAAAGAATTACTTCTACCAAAGAGGGATCTATAACTTCGATCCAAGCAGTTTATGTACCTGCGGACGATTTGACAGACCCTGCTCCTGCCACTACATTTGCACATTTAGATGCTACTACCGTACTATCAAGAGGATTAGCTGCCAAGGGTATTTATCCAGCAGTAGATCCTTTAGATTCAACGTCAACTATGTTACAACCTCGGATCGTTGGCGAGGAACATTATGAAACTGCGCAAAGAGTTAAGCAAACTTCACAACGTTACAAAGAACTTCAGGACATTATAGCTATTCTTGGGTTGGATGAATTATCCGAGGAGGATCGTTTAACTGTAGCAAGAGCACGAAAAATTGAGCGTTTCTTATCACAACCCTTCTTCGTGGCAGAAGTATTTACTGGTTCTCCAGGAAAATATGTTGGTCTTGCAGAAACAATTAGGGGGTTTCAACTGATCCTTTCCGGAGAATTAGATGGTCTGCCCGAGCAGGCTTTTTATTTGGTGGGTAACATCGATGAAGCTACCGCGAAAGCTATGAACTTAGAAGTGGAGAGCAATTTGAAGAAATGACCTTAAATCTTTGTGTACTGACTCCTAATCGAATTATTTGGGATTCAGAAGTGAAAGAAATCATTTTATCTACAAATAGTGGCCAAATTGGTGTATTACCAAACCACGCCCCTATTGCCACGGCTGTAGATATAGGTCTTTTGAGAATACGCCTCAACGACCAATGGTTAACGGTGGCTCTGATGGGTGGTTTTGCTAGAATAGGGAATAATGAGATCACCATTTTAGGAAATGATGCGGAGATGAGTACTGACATTGATCCGCAAGAAGCTCAACAAACTCTTAAAATAGCTGAAGCTAACTTGAGTAGAGCTGAGGGTAAGAGACAAGTGATTGAAGCGAATCTAGCTCTCAGACGAGCTAGGACACGAGTAGAGGCTGTCAATGTTATTTCCTACTAGTCAATACATCAAAATAATCAAAAGAAGTTTTTTAGAAGTTCTTTATTATACACCACATTTAGATTCTGCCAATTGAAGACAATCAAGTCTAATCTGATACAACGAAAAAAAGAGGATGGGTAGAAAAACTTATTAGATACCGGAGTCAATGCAATGGTATCTAATAAGTTCTACCTACTATTGGATTTGAACCAATGACTCCTGCCGTATGAAAGCAATACTCTAACCACTGAGTTAAGTAGGTAATTTATCACCGCAAAAGAAGACCCATCACCTCGGGGATTATAGATAGAATATTATTTCTAAGCAATACCAATCTGTTAACAGTAAACGGATCAAAGAGTTATCATGTGAGATTAGGGAATATCCATCTTGACAAGAAATTATCTATATGTTAAGATATCTATGACAAGGGCTATAGCTCAGTTAGGTAGAGCACCTCGTTTACACGTGCGCCAATGCTTTTCAAGGGAGCTTATTATGCAATGAACATAGTTGATCTTATTGAAAAATCAATGTCTTACTCCATAGATTCGAGAGAACAATAGCCTGACAAATATTTGGTTCGGTCCGATTTTGGTGCGAATTTAGGTGCCAAATCAAATAGAACCCGTCATTGATTTGATAGTTGATAAGGTAAATACCCAGCCCATTCAATGCTAGGCATAATGAGTATAAGGGCTTCAAAAAAACCTCCTTTCATCCTATGAACTTTAAGGTGTATGAAGTCTCATATTCGACTCTTGCAGCGGAACGATAGAGACTCCATTTAACTTAGGTTGATCTAAGCCGAAGGCAGACCTAAGTCAAGGTAACCCTTCTTTGAAACACTTTGGTATTGCTACTAGATCTGAATACAAATAATGAATCAGAGCACATGGAGCCAGCTCATTATCTTCCTGTAAAGAAAAAATATGGTGGACTAACTGATCTTTACATCAGTTGATGAAAGAGCCCAATGCAACAAACAAAATGCATGTTGGGTCTTTGAAACAGTTCGAATCATTTCGATAATAATCAGTTTGATCTGTTTTACCGAGAAGGTCTACGGTTCGAGTCCGTATAGCCCTAATACATTCTATTTGTCTATTTTTGTATAGACATTCTATTTTTGTTTAGTATAGTTTTCATTTCCTCATTAGTACTTGTTTATAGACTGGACAGACCAGACCATTGGTTGTTTCATAGAAATGAAATGAAAGCATTACCACATATTCATGTAAATACATAGGTACTTGAAAATAAAAACAATAATTCATTCCAATGGATCTAATCAGATCAGTATGTGTCAAATCTAGGACAAGAAAAAGAAAGAAAATATAATCGTTCGATGCATTAGATTGTGTTTACGTATTCGTATTTGTATAAAATAAATAGAAACAACGACGATCCTTTACCTGGATTTTAATGAAAAGAATACTTCGAATATGTTAGAAATCCCTAGACATTTTTTACCCCCCAAAAATTATTGGTTTTGATAATAACTATGTTATGTTTGATATTATTTTTTGATAATATTTCATTATCTTATTTCATTTTATTATTTATACATTACATAAATTATATATTTACATATAATTTATATAAGAAATATATATTTCTAAATATAAAATACAAAGAAATAAATATAAGGAAATATCAAGAAAAAAACAAAAACATAGTATTACGTTTCAGAATTATGAAACATAGTTATAGTATTACTATTCATTAGAATACATTAGTAATAGAATATTCTATTAGGTTAGATTAGTATATTTTAGTATTTAATTAAATTACTTTTATTATTTAGAATTTTATTATTTAATATTTTTTAATCTTATATCTATTTTTTTATAGAGAATAGAGAAAGCGAGACAAAGTGAGAGAGTTTTGTTTGTGTAAGAACGCCTTATTTCTACACCATATCTAAATAGAATCGAAATCAAAAACGGAATCCCGATTCCGTTGGATGAATCTCTAAACAAGACATGCCACGCAGCAAACAAACTCTGAACTATACACTTTGATTTGATTAAAATAAATTCTTGTTTCACCTAGGAAAACAAGTTCTGGATGAATTGACAATGCCAACTCGAATAATTAAGCATATTCCACATTAATAGGAGTACATTTATGTTTCTGCTTCACGAATATGATATTTTATGGGCATTTCTAATAATATCAAGCGTTATTCCTATCTTGGCATTTGTAATTTCAGGAGTTTTAGCCCCGGTTAGTAAAGGACCAGAGAAGCTCTCTAGTTATGAATCGGGCATAGAACCTATGGGGGACGCTTGGTTACAATTCCGAATCCGCTATTACATGTTTGCTCTAGTTTTTGTTGTTTTTGATGTTGAAACGGTCTTTCTTTATCCATGGGCAATGAGTTTCGATGTATTGGGTGTATCTGTATTTATCGAAGCTTTAATTTTCGTGCTTATCCCAATTGTGGGTTCAGTTTATGCATGGCGAAAGGGAGCGTTGGAATGGTCTTAACTGAGTATTCAGACAATAAAAAAAAAAAGGAAGGAAAAAATTACATTGAGACAGTTATGAATTTGATTGAGTTTCCGTTACTTGACCAAACAACCCCCAATTCAGTTATTTCAACTA